TTTTTTTGTGTTTTTTATGAATATAATGAGCTTATCCTCTCTTCTTTGTTCATATTCCAAAAAGATATGGAAACTTATGCAAGCCGAAAAAAATTCGGAGGACTCTTCTGACAAAATCAAAAAAAAATATGTAATTGTCAGCAAAGTTGTTTCTTTTTTTTTTCAAAAAATATTATGACTAAGACACAGGTCGTCAATTAAGCATTGGCTAAAAAGGTGAAAATGCCCGTTTTTACAATAAACAGTTCAAATTATTTTATCAATATGAGTATCCTATATCGATACAATATTCATTTTGAAAACATCTCTATAATTAACATAGTGATAGAAAGAGTACCATGCAGTGTCTTGACTTCAAACGGTTTGCTTTAACCATGTTAATAGTCCCGCATTATTGGTTGAGAGAGAATCGAAGTAGATTTACCAATAAATCACGAAATGCTATGGTTCTTACAGAGAATTTATTAATTGATTCAGAAGTAATTCGCGAGATCATGCACCCCTCTCTCCTAGTTCTAAGGAAAACTAAAGGGTACAGCTGGTTGGTCCAGCCTATTCTTGAAATAAACAACTCGCACATACTCCCTTTCCAAAAAAGATCAATACACCAAGCACTACACTTAGATTTATTGGATTTGTTGCAAAAATATCGGTATTAAACCCGAAACTCCCAGCAGACGGCCAGGGGCCCAAAGAAAGGAAAGAATCGGTTACGTTTTTCATATGCTCTCCTCTTATAGATCGACTAAAAAACCGAACAGAGTTATTTTTGTATCACTTCACCTCGCTTTTTATTTACTCTCTTTTTTTTTTTTTTCTTTTTCTGAAATCGAGTCAAAAAATTTTTGAGTTAGTTCTCAATTCTGAACCGCCCCCTTTTTGGATTATGGGGATAGTAAGACTCACTTAAAAAAGTTCCCTTGGTCTACGAACTGAAAGGATGAAAGCGAGTCAGTATGCTAATTCTTCATCGGCCCTTCCTGTAGGTTATTTTCTCAACGAAAAAGTAATCGTAGGGAGGAAATCTTGATAGAATTTGAAAAAGCAAACGACAAGGTCTTATCTTTTTTATAAGATAAGATTAAACAAAAGGATTCGCAAATAAAAGTGCTAATGCCACAACCAATCCATAAATTGTTAAAGCTTCCATAAAAGCTAGACTAAGCAATAGAGTGCCTCGTATTTTTCCCTCCGCCTCAGGCTGTCTCGCGATACCCTCTACAGCTTGACCCGCAGCAGTCCCTTGACCAACTCCAGGTCCAATAGAAGCAAGTCCTACGGCCAACCCAGCAGCAATAACGGAAGCGGCAGAAATGATTGGATTCATGATAAGTTCCTCGTAACAAAAAAAGAAATCGTTAATGATACAATCAATCAATGAATTAGAACTTCATTATTCCATCGCTAGGATTCATCCATCGAATTGAGAAGTAATTGAAGTACAAGTAATAATATTATTTATTGAATCGTCAGAACTACTTCGATATCTTGAGTTTCCATCCACAGAGTTCTTGTGACTCCTATACAACTTTTGTTCTTCCATTTCTTAGTTCGAACTGTTATTTGGAATTTTTCTGGATTTCATCCGTTTGTTCATTCAATTCACAGTCACAACGAGACGGAAGGACTTCTATTGTATTGGAATCCCGATCGAAATTACAAATTTCAGTAGTAGGTCAAATGAAATAGAAATCTAAGAGATACTAGTCTAATATCACATATACATGTCTTTATTCTAGAACGTAAACCAACTATTCATCTTAGATTCAACCGTATTTATTTGAGAATCAAGCGTCGAAACTTCTACAAGGGTTGGCTTAATAGTCATTCAATTATATATACCTAGTTCGACGACCCCCTCCCCTACCCAGCTCATTTTTTTATGAATCCCTTTAATTAAATTCTTTTCGTCCTTTCTAAATGGATTCATTTTTTAGACCGAATCATTACCAGATGTATAAAGAAAATCATTACATATGCATATTCAAAGAAACATCATTACTTGATTGATCTAAGTTTATGTAATTTTTTTTTAGATTTTGGTAAATCCTTCAATTAAATAAACTGAACGGGGAATCAGTTCCCCGTTCAGTTTATTTAATTGAATCACCCGTCGTAAACATATACCACAAGACTTCTTGGGAAGAATTCTTTTTTAAATTGTTTTGATTTTGAATAAGGAGTTAATAAGAATAATGAGATGGGCTAACCAATAGAAAGATAAAGCAAATATTCATTGATAAGAAGTATGATATTAAGTGAAGGAAAATCAATTTTAGGAAAAAGGTCCTTTATATTTATTTCCTTTTGAATATCAACGTACTTTTTTTGCTATTACTCTAGGTCGTCTATGGCATAGTTGTATATTTCCCCAATTCCCTAAGTGAACTAATTATCTTGAGACACACGGACGGGGCTAAGCTAAAAAATGAAAAGACTATTTCAATGATGGCCCTCCATGGATTCACCTATATAAGCCGCGGCTAAAGTTGCAAAAATA